TTAGTCCTTCCCAAGGATTGTTGTCTCAATAAATAATTGTAAAATCTTGAAAGAATTAAAAAAAACTACGACAAAAAAAATTCATAATTTTAAGATTTCTAGGATTAAACAAAAGGATTCGCAAATAAAAGCGCTAATGCTACAACCAGGCCATAAATTGTTAAAGCTTCCATAAAAGCCAAACTAAGCAATAAAGTACCTCGTATTTTTCCTTCTGCCTCAGGTTGTCTCGCGATACCTTCGACAGCTTGACCCGCAGCTGTGCCTTGACCAACTCCAGGTCCAATAGAAGCAAGCCCAACAGCCAACCCAGCAGCAATAACCGAAGCAGCAGAAATCAGTGGATTCATGATAAGTTCCTCACACCAAAATAAAGAAATAGTTAATGATACAATCATGCAATGACTTAGGACTTAATTATAAGTAAGTCATCGCTAAGATTCATCCAGCCAAAAAAAAACCAAAAACTTTAATTGTATATATTGAATCATAAGAATTAATTGGATATTAGTTCCTATCCGCGGGATTTTGAAAAATTCCTAATATATATACGACTTTTTATGCCATTTCTTTTTTGTGAACCATTACTTGAATTCTTCATTATTTTTTATCGTTTTTTCAGCCAATTCACAGATAAAAAGTAAGAACTTCTAATTGAATCCTTATCTAAATTGAAAAAAATTTTCAATTCACAAAAGTAGTGGGGCAGGTTATATAGATCTTTAACTCATATATACCTAGTCAATATCACATATCACATATACAAGTGTTTCTTACATAACGTAAACCAACTATTCTATAATGGGGCTAACCTAAAAACGAAAAAAAAACACAAAAAATAGTTAATGATGACCCTCCATAGATTCACCTATATAAGCCGCAGCTAAAGTGGCAAAAATAAGAGCTTGAATCCCGCTTGTAAATAATCCAAGGAACATGACAGGTATAGGAACCACTAAAGGTACTAAAGAAACAAGAACAACAACTACTAATTCATCGGCTAATATATTTCCGAAAAGTCGAAAACTAAGTGATAGGGGTTTTGTAAAATCTTCTAAGATGTTAATGGGTAAAAGAATTGGAGTTGGTTGAATGTATTTACTGAAATACCCTAACCCCTTTTTGCTAAGACCCGCATAAAAATACGCTACTGATGTAAGTAAAGCTAAAGCAACCGTCGTATTTATATCATTCGTTGGTGCTGCTAACTCCCCTTGAGGTAACTGTATAATTTTCCATGGTAAAAGGGCTCCTGACCAGTTAGAAACAAAAATAAATAAAAACAGGGTTCCAATAAAGGGAACCCATGGGCCATATTCTTCTCCAATCTGGGTTTTACTCACGTCTCGAATGAATTCAAGAACAAATTCAAAGAAATTTTGGCCATCAGTTGGAATGGTTTGTGGATTGCGAACCGCTATAACTGCGGAACCTAATAAGATAGCAATTACAACCCAAGAAGTAATAAGGACTTGCGCATGGACTTGGAACCCCCCTATTTGCCAATAGAAATGTTGGCCTACTTCTACACCAGATATCTCATATAACCCTTCTTTTATTAGTGTGTTGATGGAACATGATAAAACATTCATATTGCCCTCTGACAGAAATAAGAACTTAAAATTATTTTGATTCAAGATCCCCCTTTTTTACGGTTCAGGAGTAGTAACCGATTTGATAAATCGAAATACAGGGAGCCCCTCCCGCAAAAAAATTTTGATTTATTTATCTTATTATTAATCAAGAATTTTGTATATAGCTAGAACGACCCTCACAAATTGCGAATACTAATTTGTTAAGAATGAATCGAATTGAAGCTATAGCGTCATCATTGGCTGGAATAGAAATATCCGCGAGATCGGGATTACAATTTGTATCAATTAAAGAAATGGTTGGAATTCCCAAAGTTATACATTCTCTAAGAGCCGTATATTCTTCTTGCTGATCGATGATGATTACAATATCAGGCAAGCCCGTCATATATTTAATCCCGCCTAGATATGTTTCCAAGCGAGATAATTGTCTCTTCAACACAGCTGCATCTCTTTTCGGAAGACGGTTGAATCCCTCTGTCTTTTGTTCAGTTCTCAAGTCCCTAAACTTATGAAGTCTTTTTTCTGTAGTGGACCAATTTGTTAACATGCCGCCGAGCCACTTTTTATTAACATAATGACACCGAGCTCTTATTGCAGCCCGCGACACTAAATCAGCTGCTTTATTTTTTGTCCCAACAATTAAGAATTGTTTTCCCCTACTTGCTGCATCAAAAACTAAATCACAAGCTTCTGATAAAAAACGAGCAGTTCTAGTCAAATTTATAATATGAATACCTTTACGCTTTGCAGAAATATAAGGTGCCATTCTAGGATTCCATTTCCTAGTACCATGTCCAAAATGAACGCCTGCTCTCATCATCTCTTCCAAATCGATGTTCCAATATCTTTTTGTCATTTCTTTTCACACTTAAAGGGGGGGTACCCACAACTAAAATAAAATTTTG